GGGGAGGGGGTAAGAAAAAAGGTATTTTAAATTTTGTAAGAGGTGTTAAGGGTTATAAACACATCTATAGATAGTCTTCTAGATAGGAATTTTTCAATGGGTTAGTTGGTGTTAGTATTAGTGACTTCTAATATATGTTGCATGTGCTTAGTTCTGTTTTTGGGGTTTGGCAGAGCGATTATAAGTATTTGTATACTCTTGAAGTTACGGGGGGTAAGGGGGGTTTGACAAAGGTTAATTCTTATCTGTTGAATACGTGTATACGTACCGTGTGCGTACGTGTGCGTACGTGTGCGTGCGTGTGCGTACGTGTGCGTACGTGTGCGTACGTGTGCGTACGTGTGCGTACGTGTGCGTACGTGTGCGTACGTGTGCGTACGTGTGCGTACGTGTGCGTACGTGTGCGTACGTGTGCGTACGTGTGCGTACGTGTGCGTACGTGTGCGTACGTGTGCGTACGTGTGCGTACGTGTGCGTACGTGTGCGTACGTGTGCGTACGTGTGCGTACGTGTGCGTACGTGTGTGCACGGGGGTGGATATATGTGTATATGTCCTGTGACCATTGACTGAGTAACACCCTATGACTATGCGATGCGGATAAATGATGAAGGATAAGCCCAGCTACAAGTTATTTGACTGCTACGAGGCCATACTTGGCCATAGCTGAGTGATACCAAGTTCTCCCCCCCCAAAAAATAAAAATACCAAATGTATGACACCACAGTTATGTGTGATCATGGGCTGATTAGTCATTAGTCCATCGAGATGTCCCATTTGAGAGGTTAGTAGGATTGGGTTGAGGATTGATATGGCCCTGAAGTAAGAACCAGATGCCAGGTATAGTTTCACGATAGAAACCCCCACGTTTGATGGGCCCGGAGCGAGAAGAGGTGTACGTTCAGGCAAGGGTTGATGGTTTCTCGAGGCATGGTGATAAAGCTCGTGATCTAAGTGAGGTGGATACATGTAAAATCAACCATAATATGTACATGCTTATATGCATGGGGCAAACCAGTAATGCACGAAGTACATAGGGAGAAAGAAGGGGGAGAGGATACATACCGGGCAAGCACACTAGATGTTGTTAAATATATGAATAGAAAGTTATGGTGAGAAAATCAGGGAATAGTTTAGTTAGAATATCAGCTTTGGGTGCTGATGGCGGGGCTGTTGCTTCTTCCTTGAGTCTTAGGGAGATAGGATTCTCCATTTTTGGTTTACAAGACCAAAGTAATTATTATACTACAAAGACTCTTCATTTTAGTATGTTATTTTCGATAATGCTGATAATAGGTATAAGGACTAGGAGGATTATGAAGTAGAGGATTGAGGCTAGTTGGCCGATAATGATGAATGGGTGTTCTACTGGTTGGCCGCCGATTCAGGTTAGAGTAAGGAGGTCAGCTACTAATAGTCAGAATAAGCATTGACTTAGTGGGCGGAATATTATGCTTCGTTGTTTTGAGGTATGGAGTAGGGGGATGATGGCTAGGATTAGAATGGAGAAAATTAGGGCTAGTACCCCTCCTAATTTGTTGGGGATGGATCGTAGAATAGCATAAGCGAATAGGAAGTACCACTCGGGTTTAATGTGGGGAGGTGTGTTGAGGGGGTTGGCGGGGATGTAGTTGTCTGGGTCTCCCAATAGGTCAGGTGAGAATAGTACTAATAGTATTAGTATTAGAATAAGGAGTAGAGCGCCTAGGATGTCTTTGATGGTGTAGTAAGGATGGAATGGGATTTTGTCGGAGTCAGATGGAATTCCGGAGGGGTTGTTAGATCCTGTTTCGTGGAGGAATAGTAGGTGGATTGCTGCTAGGGCTGAGATGATGAATGGTAGGATGAAATGGAAAGCGAAGAATCGTGTTAGGGTAGCCTTATCTACTGAGAATCCGCCTCAGATTCATTCTACAAGATTAGTTCCGATATATGGGATAGCAGATAGTAAATTGGTAATTACGGTTGCACCCCAAAATGATATTTGTCCTCACGGTAAAACGTAACCTATGAATGCAGTTGCTATAACTGCGAACAATAAGATAATGCCGATGTTTCATGTTTCGGTGAATATATAAGATCCGTAATATAAACCTCGCCCTACGTGTAGGAACAGGCAGATGAAGAATATGGAAGCTCCGTTTGCGTGTATGTATCGGATGATTCAGCCATAGTTGACGTCTCGACAAATATGGGTGACTGATGAAAAGGCTGTGGCTGTGTCTGATGTATAGTGTATGGCTAAAAATAAACCTGTAAGAATCTGAATAATTAGGCAGATTCCGAGAAGGGAGCCGAAGTTTCATCATGCTGAGATGTTTGATGGGGCGGGAAGGTCAACGAATGAGTTGTTGATGATTTTGGTTAATGGGTGGATTTTGCGAATGTTGGTCATTAATGTTCTTATAGTTGAAATACAACGGTGATTTTTCATGTCACTAGTCATGGTTAGATTCCATGTAGGAATAATGATGACATACATTGTATTCATTCTAAGCGTTATTTTTGTAGTTAGTTTTGTAGGGTTTTCTTCAAAACCCTCTCCTATCTACGGCGGGCTGGTTTTAATTATTAGTGGGGCTATTGGTTGTGGAATTGTGTTGTGTTTTGGGGGGTCTTTTTTAGGTTTAATGGTATTTTTAATTTATTTGGGGGGAATGTTAGTTGTTTTTGGGTATACTACAGCTATAGCTACGGAGCAGTATCCTGAGGTTTGGGTATCTAATAAGGCTGTTTTAGGTGCCTTCATTGTTGGCTTGTTATCTGAGTTATTGACTGCTTGTTATATTTTAAAAGGTGATGATGTTGAGGTTGAAGTTGTATTGAAGTTTAATGGGGCGGGTGATTGAGTTATTTATGATACAGGTGATTCAGGTTTTTTCAGTGAAGAAGCTATGGGAATTGCGGCTCTGTATAGTTATGGGACTTGGCTTGTAATTGTTACGGGATGGTCTCTTTTTATTGGAGTCTTGGTGATTATGGAAGTTACTCGTGGAAATTAAGTGTTAGTAGGCTGAGGGCTAGTGTTAGTACGAATGATATAAAGTATAGTTTGATTAGGCCTTTTTGGCTTGAGATGGTTATTGATGATTTTATTTGGAAGTGGGAGATGGATTTTGGTAGAATTTTTTCTAGTCAAATTATATCTAGAAGTGTTGACGCTGATTTTTGGCTTATTAGCAGATTTGTCTTGGGCATTAGGCGGTGAATAATGGTAGGGAAATAACCCAACATGTTTGAGAATTTAAATAGGTTGGTTGGATATTTGAATTTTAGGCTTTGCATTGTAAGGTTTAGTTCTAGTGCCAGGATGAAACCCAGAATAGTTACAGCAAGAGCCATTATTTTAAGATAATGAGGCATAGTTATCTGTGGGGTGGTAGTGGGTGTAAGGTTGTGGGAAATTAAGAATCCCGCGAAAATACTCCCAAATAGTAAGCGTTTAATAGAGTTGATTAGGAGTGGATTATCCTCGTTGATTGTAATAATAGGGTTGAAGCGGGGTTGTCCTAGTAGTGCAAAGAATATGATTCGAGTACTGTAGGCTGCTGTTATGGAAGTGGCAACGAGGGTTAGTAGAAGGGCTCAGGCGTTGGTACACGACGTGTTGGCGGTCTCAATGATTAGGTCTTTGGAATAAAATCCTGTTAAGAAGGGTATTCCTGTAAGTGCTAGGCTTCCGACAATTAGTGAGGTTGTGGTGAATGGTAATGCTTTAAATAACCCTCCTATTTTTCGGATGTCTTGTTCATCGTTTAGGCTGTGGATGATTGATCCAGAGCATATGAATAATATGGCCTTGAAGAATGCGTGGGTGCAGATATGGAGGAATGCTAGGTAGGGTTGGTTAATTCCGATGGTTACTATTATTAATCCGAGTTGGCTTGAGGTGGAAAATGCAACGATTTTTTTGATGTCATTTTGTGTTAGAGCACAGATTGCTGTAAATAGGGTTGTAATTGCTCCTAGGCATAGTGTGATGGTTTGGATTGTTTTATTATACTCTATGAGGGGGTGGAATCGGATTAGTAGAAATACCCCTGCTACAACTATTGTACTTGAGTGTAGTAGGGCTGATACAGGGGTTGGTCCTTCTATGGCTGAGGGCAGTCACGGGTGAAGACCGAACTGTGCGGATTTTCCTGTGGCTGCTAGTAGTAAGCCTGCAAGGGGGATAGTTAGGTTTTCGTTGCTGGTTATGAAGATTTGTTGAAGGTCCCATGTGTTTAGATTTGTTAAGAATCAGGCCATGGCTAAGATAAATCCTACGTCTCCAATGCGGTTATATAGGATGGCCTGTAGTGCTGCTGTGTTGGCGTCTGTTCGTCCGTATCATCATCCGATAAGTAGGAATGATATAATTCCTACTCCTTCTCAACCGATGAATAGTTGGAATATGTTGTTGGCAGTGACCAGAATTATTATAGTGATGAGAAATAGTAGTAAGTACTTGAAAAATCGATTGATGTTGGGGTCTGAGTGTATGTATCATATTGAGAATTCTATGATTGATCATGTGACGAATAGTGCTACTGGTATGAAGACTATTGAGAAATAGTCGAGTTTAAAGCTGAGTGACAATTTTATTGTCTGGATTGTAATTCAGTGTCAGTTTGAAATTATTGTGTCTTGTCCAAGGTGGAGAAATATCATTGTGGGAATTAAGCTGATTATGAAGGCGTATGAAGTAGTGGTTTTTACGTATTGAGGGTATGATTTGTTGGCGTATATAGTGGTGTTAGTTATTATGATGGGGAAAGTAAGTATTAGTAGTGTCACAAGTACAGAAGAGGTGAGTAAGTTAATTACTTTTATTTGGAGTTGCACCAATTTTTTGGTTCCTAAGACCAATGGATTACTACTATCCTTTAAAAGTTGAGAAAGCCGTGTTTTTATACACGGGAGCATGAGTTAGCAGTTCATGCGTGATGCTTTTTCGGTAAATAAAAAGGTTTGAGCTTTTATTGTTAGATTCACAATCTAATGTTTTTATTAAACTATATTTACAGTAAATGTACCCTAAGATAATTTTAGGGTTAAGTGATAGGAGGAGTAGAGGTAGGAGGTGGAGGGCTATAAGGGAATTTTCCCGTGTAAATGATGGTTTGATATTCTTGATGTGATGCGTACATTTTCCGCGTTGTGTAGTAATTAGTATATATAAGGAGTATAGGGCAGTGATGATAATGTTTACTCCTATTAGGGCAATGGTAATGTTGGATCATGAGAATGAGGCTATTACTACGAATAATTCTCCTACTAGGTTGATTGTGGGCGGTAAAGCTAAATTAGTTAAGCTGGCAAGTAGTCATCATGCAGCTATTAGTGGTAGGAGTGTTTGTAATCCTCGCGCGAGGATTATAGTACGGCTGTGAATACGTTCATAGTTGGAATTAGCTAGACAGAACAATATAGACGATGTTAAACCGTGAGCAATTATTAGGGCTGTTGCTCCTATATAGCTTCATGGTGATTGGATTAATACAGCTATGATTACTAGGGCTATGTGGCTTACAGAGGAGTAGGCAATTAAGGATTTTAGGTCTGTTTGGCGTAAGCAGATGGAGCTAGTTATGATTATCCCTCATAATGATAGTATTATGAAGGGGTATGCTATGTAGCTTGTTAGTGGGTTTAGTAATATGGTGACTCGCATCATTCCATATCCTCCTAGCTTAAGGAGTACGGCGGCAAGGACTATGGATCCTGCGATAGGGGCTTCTACATGGGCTTTTGGTAGTCACAGGTGGAGACCATATAAGGGTATTTTAACTATGAATGCTATTATGCATGCTAGTCATAGTAGGGTGTTGGATCAAGAGTTTGGTAGGGGTTGTGCTCAGTATTGTATGATTAAGAGATTAAGGGTACCTAAGTTGTTTTGGAGTCATAATAGGGCGATTAGTAGGGGTAAGGAGCCCACTAGAGTATAAAATAAAAAGTATAGGCCAGCACTTAGTCGTTCTGTCTGGTTGCCCCATCGAGTAATGATAACTAGTGTTGGCATGAGAGTAGCTTCAAATAGAATGTAGAATATGATTAGTTCTGTGGCTGTAAATGTTATGATTAGGAACAGTTGTAGTATTACTAGTATTGTGATGTAAAGTTTTTTGCGGGTTAGGGTTTCTTTTGACAGGTGGTGTTGGCTTGCTATGAGCATCAGGGGAAGAAGTCATGTTGTGAGCACTAATAAGGGCGTTGATAAGGAGTCTGCGAAGAATAGTAATGAGAAGTTTAGGCTATTGTCTGTGAGTTGGTTTAGATACATCAAACTGATTAGACTGATTAGTATGCTGTGAGCCGTTGTATTAATTCAAATTATATTAGGTTTTGATAGCCATGTTAAGGGGATTAATATTATGGTTGGGATAATAATTTTTAGCATTGTAATAGATTTAGGTTTTGTACATAATCTGTTCCGTATGTGGAGGAAATTATTACTAGTAAGGATAAGCCTAATGCTGCTTCGCAGGCTGCGAATACGAGGAGGATGATAGGGGTTATACTGGCTAGTGTGTAGTGATTTGCCAGGATGGTAACTGTTATTATGACGAAGAGGGATAACATCATACCTTCTAGGCAGAGAAGAGAGGATATTAGGTGGGATCGGTAGATTAGTAGCCCTATAAAGGATAGAGTAAAGGCTAGAAAAATGTTGATGTATACTACGGACATTTGATAATTGTAATATGAGTTACAATCTAATGAGTCGAAATCATTTGTTTTTGTTAAACTAATTATCATATTCGCTTCATTCTAGGCCTTCTTCAGTTCATTCGTAGGCTAGGCTTGCGGCTAGTAGGGAGATTAGGGCTAGTGCTATGGTGAGTGTAGTTTTTAGGTTAATTGATTGTGAGGCTCATGGTAGAGGTAGCAGTAGTGCAATTTCTAGGTCGAATAATAGGAATGTAATAGCTACCAGGAAAAATTTTATGGAGAATGGTAAGCGTGCTGATCCTAAGGGATCAAAACCACATTCATATGGGCCTGCTTTTTCTGTGTAGACATTTAGTTGAGGGAGTCAGAATGCGATTAGAATAAGTAGAGATGCTAGGGATACATTGATAAGTATAGTTAATATTATATTTATTATTTCTCTCTGGATTAGACCAGAACTAGTTGATTGGAAGTCAACTGTACTTGTTGATACTAGAGAAATAAGATCCTCATCAATAGATAGATACATATAGGAATAGTCATACGACATCTACAAAGTGTCAATACCAGGCAGCTGCCTCGAATCCAAAATGGTGATTAGATGTAAAATGGTAGCTTAGTTGTCGTAGGAAACATACGATAAGAAATGTAGATCCGATAATTACATGAAGGCCGTGGAATCCTGTGGCTATAAAGAATGTAGAGCCGTAGACTCCGTCTGAGATTGTGAATGGAGCTTCGTAGTATTCGGAGGCTTGCAGGACAGTAAAATACAGGCCTAGGGAGATTGTAACAAATAGGGCTTGGAGTATGTGTTTGCGGTCTCCTTCTATGAGGCTGTGGTGGGCCCAAGTGATAGAGACTCCGGAGGCTAGGAGAACAGAGGTATTTAGTAATGGTACTTCTAAGGGGTTTAGGGGTGTGATACCTGTAGGTGGTCAGCACCCTCCAAGTTCGGGTGTTGGGGCTAGGCTTGAATGGTAAAAAGCCCAGAAGAAGCCTGCAAAGAAAAAGATTTCGGATGTGATGAATAGGATTATTCCGTATCGTAAACCTTTTTGGACAGTAGGGGTATGGTGGCCTTGAAATGTTCCTTCTCGGATTACATCTCGTCACCATTGATATATGGTTAATACATTGGCTGTAGTTCCTAGGGTTAAAAGAAACAATGAATTGTAATGGAATCATATTACTAGTCCTGATGTTGTAAGCAGGGCGGAAAGAGCTCCTGTCAGGGGTCATGGGCTTGGATTGACTATGTGATATGAGTGTGTTTGGTGGGTCATTAGGTGTTGTCATGTAAATATAGGCTTACTAGTAGGGTAAAGACGTAAGCTTGAATAAGAGCTACTGCGAATTCTAAGATAGTTAATAAAACAAGGATAGAAAAGGTAACAATTGCTGTAACAGTACTAATGCTTATTAGGGCTAGGGTGGCTCCTCCAATTAGGTGAATTAATAGGTGGCCCGCTGTGATGTTAGCTGTTAGTCGCACGGCCAGGGCCATGGGTTGAATGAATAGGCTGATGGTTTCAATGATGATTAGCATGGGGATTAGAGGTAATGGGGTTCCTTGTGGTAGAAAGTGGGCTAAAGAGGCTTTTGTTTTGTGTCGGAATCCAGTAATTACTGTGCCTGCTCATAGGGGGATGGCTATACCTAGGTTCAGGGACAGTTGTGTGGTAGGGGTAAATGAGTGAGGTAGGAGACCTAGCAGGTTAGTAGACCCAATAAATAGGATTAGGGATATTAGTATTAATGCTCAAGTTTGTCCTTTTTGGTTGTGAATGGACAGCATTTGTTTTGATGTTAATTGAACCAATCATTGTTGAATAGAAATGAGTCGGTTGTTAATCAGTCGGTTGGGTGAGGGGAATATAATACCTGGGAATATGGTGATGAGGATAACGATAGGCAATCCTATTATTGTAGGGGTAGTGAATGAGGAAAATAGATTTTCGTTCATTTCTTTTCTCAAGGTGTAGTAGGTTTTGATGCAGCCACTAATTTTGGTTCAGGGTTTTCTGGGAAGTTATATTTTGATACTTTTAGTTGAAATATAAAAAATAGGGTTACAATTATAGATAAAATAGTGATAAATCATGTTGAAGTGTCTAATTGTGGCATATCACTGAGGAGAGATTTATGCTCTCAATCTTTAACTTAAAAGGTTAATGCTGTTTAGCTTCTCAGTGAATTTATAGTATTGAGGCAGATCATTTTTCGAAGTATGATAAAGGTACTAGCTCAAGGACAATAGGTATGAAGCTGTGGTTAGAGCCGCAGATTTCAGAGCATTGGCCGTAGTATAGTCCCGGTCGTGTGGCTATGACAGTGGTTTGGTTAAGGCGTCCTGGGATAGCATCAGTTTTTAATCCTAGGGATGGGACGGCTCATGAGTGTAGTACATCCTCGGAAGAGATTAGTATACGAATTGTTATTTCTATTGGGAGCACTACTCGATTGTCTACTTCTAGAAGTCGTAGTTCCCCTGGTTTCAGTTCTTGAGTCGGGATTATGTAGGAGTCGAAGTTTAAGTCTTCGTAGTCTGTATATTCATAACTTCAGTATCATTGGTGACCCATAGTTTTTACGGTTAGAGAGGGGTTATTGATTTCGTCTATCATATAGAGAATTCGTAGCGAGGGTAGAGCGATTATGATCAAAATAATGGCTGGTAGGATGGTTCAGATTGTTTCAACTGCTTGGGCGTCTATGGTACTTGTATGTGTAAGCTTTGTAGTTAGCATTACTGAAATAATGTAAAGTACAAGAGAACTGATTAGGAATACAATTATTAATGTATGATCGTGAAAGTGTAGAAGTTCCTCTATGATAGGAGAGGCTGCATCTTGGAGGCCTATTTGGAAAGGGTACGCCATAGAGATATAAAGGACTTTCACCTATAATTTGACTTTGACAAAGTCATGTAATTTTTACTAATATCTCCTATCGAGAAAGACATAGTGGTTATGATATTGGCTTGAAACCAGTCTTAGGAGGTTCGATTCCTTCCTTTCTTATTTTGATAGTACGTAGGTTGGTTCTTCGAATGTGTGGTATGGAGGGGGACACCCATGCAATCATTCAATGTTAGTTGAGGTTAATTCTACTGTCAATACTTCTCGTTTGGATGCGAAAGCTTCTCAAATCATGAAGATCATTAGCATGACTGCTGTTAATGAGATGAATGAGCCCATGGAGGACACTGTGTTTCATGTTGTATAAGCATCTGGATAATCAGAGTAGCGTCGAGGTATGCCTGATAGGCCCAGGAAATGTTGAGGAAAGAATGTTATGTTTACTCCTACAAATATGATTGTGAAATGAATTTTTGCTCATACATCATTTAGGGTGTAGCCTGTGAATAGTGGGAATCAGTGGACGAATCCACTTATAATTGCAAATACTGCCCCTATTGAAAGGACGTAGTGGAAATGTGCTACTACATAATACGTATCGTGAAGGACAATGTCTAGTGATGAGTTAGATAGTACAATGCCCGTTAGACCCCCCACTGTAAACAGAAAAATAAACCCTAAGGCTCATAATATAGCAGGAGATCATTTGATATTTCCTCCATGTAGGGTGGCTAGTCAGCTGAATACTTTTACCCCCGTGGGGATAGCGATGATTATAGTAGCTGAAGTGAAATATGCTCGTGTGTCGACGTCTAGGCCCACGGTAAACATATGGTGGGCTCATACGATAAATCCTAGGAAACCAATTGATATTATTGCCCACACCATTCCCATATAACCAAATGGTTCTTTTTTTCCTGAATAATATGTTACAACGTGTGAAATAATACCAAACCCTGGGAGAATCAGAATATACACTTCTGGGTGCCCAAAGAATCAAAATAAGTGTTGGTACAGGATAGGGTCCCCCCCTCCGGCTGGGTCAAAGAAAGTGGTGTTTAGGTTACGGTCTGTAAGTAGTATAGTAATGCCGGCCGCTAAAACTGGTAGGGATAGAAGAAGAAGTACGGCTGTAATTAAAACTGATCAAATAAATAGCGGAGTCTGGTATTGTGATATGGCAGGCGGTTTTATGTTGATAATAGTAGTGATAAAGTTAATCGACCCTAAGATAGATGAAATACCAGCTAGGTGTAGAGAAAAGATTGCCAGGTCTACAGATGCTCCAGCATGTGCCAGATTTCCTGCTAGAGGGGGATATACAGTCCATCCAGTTCCTGCACCTGCTTCTACCATAGAGGAGGCTAGTAGGAGAAGAAAAGAGGGTGGAAGAAGCCAAAAGCTTATGTTGTTTATCCGTGGGAATGCTATATCAGGTGCGCCGATTATTAGAGGAATAAGTCAGTTCCCAAAGCCCCCAAGTATGATGGGTATTACTATGAAGAAAATTATTACAAACGCGTGAGCAGTAACGATTACATTATAAATCTGGTCGTCTCCTAGCAGAGCGCCAGGTTGACCTAGTTCAGCACGGATCAGTAGACTGAGAGCGGTCCCTACCATTCCGGCCCATGCACCAAATAAGAGGTAGAGGGTGCCGATGTCTTTGTGATTAGTGGAGAATAATCATCGATTTATGAACATAGGTAAAATGGCTGATAAGGGCATTAGACTGTAAATCTAAGAATAGGGGTTTAAGTCCCCTTTTTGCCAAAGCTCTGTGGTGAAATATCACGTTGAATTGCAAATTCAAAGAAGCAGCTTCAACCCTGCCGGGGCTTCTCCCGCCTTTTTTTTCTTCGCGGCGGGAGAAGTAGATTGAAGCCAGTTGATTAGGGTGTTTAGCTGTTAACTAAAGTTTCGTGGGATGATAGCCCACCAATCTAGAAAGGGCTTAGCTTAATTAAAGTGATTGATTTGCGTTCAATAGATGTGAGATATACTCTTGCAGTCCTTATGATGTGGATCAGGAGTTAAGTGAATGTCACTTACTTAGGGCTTTGAAGGTCCTTGGTCTTTTTAACCTAAACTCCTAGAATAATGTTGATATTGTTGGGGTGAGTGGGAGAAGTATAGTTGATATTACAATTAATGGGGGTAATAGGGTTATATTTTTTGTGCTTTCAAATTGTCATTTTATTTTTATGTTGTTTGTTGAGGGAAATAAGGTTAGTGCTGTTGCGTATGTTAGTCGTATGTAAAAGTATAAGTTTAGTAGGGCCGTGATTGTTATGAATATTGCTGCAGTAATTATGTTGTTTTTTGTAAGTTCGTGGATGATTATTCATTTGGGTATGAAGCCTGAAAGTGGTGGTAGGCCCCCTAGTGATAATATAATGATTAGGATTAGTGAGGTGATTATTGGGAATTTATTTCATGTAAGGGATAGTGATAGTGTGGTTGTAGATGAGCTGAATGTAAACAGTATGAATGTTCCTAGTGTTATTATAATGTAAATTGTGAGGTTTAGTAATATCAGGGTTGGGTTATATGTTGTTACGGCGATTATTCATCCTATGTGTGCGATTGATGAGTAGGCTAGGATTTTTCGTAATTGTGTTTGGTTAAGGCCTCCCCATCCTCCGATTAAGACAGATATGAATGCTATAGTTATTAATAAGTGTGAATTTATGGAGGGAGCTATTTGGTATAGGACAGATAGGGGGGCAATTTTTTGCCAAGTTAGTAGGATTATTCCTGATATCAATGGGATTCCTTGAGTTACTTCGGGTACTCAGAAGTGGAAAGGCGATAATCCTAATTTTATTGATAAGGCTACTGTTATTATGTTAGATACGATTGGGTTTAGGATGTTTAGGGCTGTTCATTGTCCTGTTAATAATAGGTTTACAATAATTCCTAGTATCAAGAGTATAGATGCAGTAGCTTGGGTGAGGAAATATTTTGTAGCTGCTTCAATTGCTCGTGGGCTGAATTTTTTTATTAGGATAGGGATGATGGCTAGTATGTTTATTTCAAATCCGATTCAAATTGTTAATCAGTGAGAACTTATTAGTACTATGATAGTCCCTGAGATAATAGTAAATATGATAATGGTGAGGATAGGGGGTTTAATTAGTACGGGAAGGGGATAAACCAACATTTTCGGGGTATGGGCCCGATAGCTTAATTAGCTGACCTTACTTTAGAATTTGGTGTAAATTTGGTAGCACGAAGATTTTTGAGTTCTTAGGATTAGGTTCGATTCCTTTAGTTCTAGAAATAAGAGGGTTTGAACCTCTATGATTTACTCTATCAAAGTAACTCTTTTGTCAGACATATTTCTTATGTTTGTGGGGGGATGCTCGCAGTTATAATGGGAAGGGCTATATGTCATATACATAAGGCTAGTGTTAAGGGAAGAAAATTTTTTCATAGCAAGTGTATTAGCTGGTCATAGCGGAATCGGGGGTATGATGCTCGAATTCATAGGAAAGAAGTTGTTAATAAGAGGGTTTTTATAGTGAAGTTAATGGAATATAATTCTGGAAGGTAAGGGGTGTGAAATGCGCCGAAGAATAGGATAGTTGTGAGGATGTTTATTATGATGATGTTGGCGTATTCGGCTAGGAAGAATAGGGCGAATGGTCCTGCTGCATATTCGACGTTGAACCCTGAAACTAGTTCGGATTCTCCCTCAGTCAGGTCGAATGGGGCGCGGTTAGTTTCTGCTAAGGTTGAGATAAATCATATTATAGCTAAAGGTCATGCAGGGAAAATTAGTCATAGGTGTTCTTGTGTGATGATTAAAGTGGATAGGGTAAAGGAGCCATTTATTAGTAGGACTGATAGCAGGATGATGGCTAATGTGACTTCGTAGGAGATTGTTTGGGCTACGGCCCGTAGGGCTCCGATTAGGGCGTATTTTGAGTTTGAGGCCCATCCGGATCATAGGATAGAGTAAACAGCTAGGCTTGATATTGCTAGTATAAATAGGACCCCTAAGTTTATATTAATAAGTGGGTAGGGCATTGGTAGTGGGATTCATATTGTTAGGGCTAGTGTAAGAGCTAGGATAGGAGCTATGACGAATATGGTAATAGATGATGTTAGGGGTCGTAATGGCTCTTTTGTGAAAAGTTTTACAGCATCTGCAATTGGTTGTAGGAGGCCGTAGGGTCCTACAATGTTTGGGCCTTTGCGAAGTTGTATATACCCTAAGACTTTTCGTTCCACTAATGTCAGGAAAGCTACGGCGAGTAGGATTGGTACAATAAGTGAAATAATGTTAATTATAAACATGATGTTAGGGAGAGGATTTGAACCTCTGGGAATAAAGGTTTAAGTCTTACGCAATTACTGGGCTCTGCCACCCTAACAAACCCTATTTCTAGGGCTATGGGAAAAGTGGACTGGTTAGATTGAGATTATATCATCTATTAGTCCTAAGGCTTTCCTGTAGAATAGGCCTTACTTCTCTTGTCCTTTCGTACTGGGAGAAGTAATTATAATAGATAGAAACCGACCTGGATTGCTCCGGTCTGAACTCAGATCACGTAGGACTTTAATCGTTGAACAAACGAACCATTAATAGCTGCTGCACCATTAGGATGTCCTGATCCAACATCGAGGTCGTAAACCCTATTGTTGATATGGACTCTCAAATAGGATTGCGCTGTTATCCCTAGGGTAACTTGTTCCGTTGATCAAATTATTGGATCAATTAATGATAGGACGCTTCGACTGGTTTGTCTCAGATTAAATCACTCGGAGGTTATTTTATTCTCCGAGGTCACCCCAACCTAAATTGTTAACCCAGCAATAAGATTATGTTAGGCCTGTTGGCATATTGATTGATTATTGTGGGTTAGTTAATTGAAGCTCCATAGGGTCTTCTCGTCTTATTGGTATATTCCCGCCTCTTCACGGGAAGGTCAATTTCACTGATTGGAAGTAAGAGACAGTTAAACCCTCGTGTGGCCATTCATACAAGTCCCTATTTAGAGAACAAATGATTATGCTACCTTTGCACGGTCAGGATACCGCGGCCGTTAAACTAGTGTCACTGGGCAGGCAGTGCCTCCAATACTAGATATGCTGGAGGTGATGTTTTTGGTAAACAGGCGGGGTTTAAGTTTGCCGAGTTCCTTTTACTTCTTTTAATCTTTCCTTATTGCATGCCTGTGTTGGACTAACAATTGGTTTGATAGGAATATTTATTAGTGGTTTATCTTTATCTTGTTGTTAACTATCAGTGAGTATTCGTTGACTGTTATAAGCTTATGCAAGGAGAAATATTTCTTGTTACTCATACTAGCATTATTGCTTCTATTATAAAATAGATTAGCCCAGTAGTGTGTTAGGAGTTGTATATGATTATAGGGATTAAGGTGATTGTATTGTTGAGCTTGAACGCTTTCTTAATTGGTGGCTGCTCTTAGGCCTACTATGGTTTTATTTAATTTTACTCTCTAAGCAAGGTTGTATCCTTATTCTAAAAAGCTGTACCTTTTTAGACTATATTTTAAATTTACATTATAATTTAAGGGTTATTAGGTAAATTTAAAGTTGAACTGAGATTCTGTTCTGGGCAACCAGCTATCACCAGGCTCGTTAGGCTTTTCACCTCTACCTACAAATCTTCTCACTATTTTGCGACATAGATGAGTGTATCCCTGTGGATTGTTCATAGGTAGCTCGTCTGGTTTCGGGGGATTTAGCTTAAGGTCTCTTTGCTGAATTATTCTAGCTAGCTCATTATGCAAAAGGTATAAGGGGTAATCTTTGCTGTTTATTACTTTGAATTTTTCTTTCATCGTTCCCTTGCGGTACTTTCTCTATAGCTCCAAATAGAATTTCTATCTCCTATACTATAATTATGTGATTAAATGTTTTGATTTATGTGGCTGTGATAATTGAGTTAGTGATAAGTTGGGCTAGTATTGGTTCAAAGTGGTCATTAATATATGAAATCTTCTGGGTGTAAGCCAGATGCTTTAATTAAGCTACACTTTGATTTACCCAAGCACACTTTCCAGTATGCTTACCTTGTTACGACTTGTCTCCTCTTGCTTTAGGTTTACTTTTATTATGTAATATTTGGGTGTGTTGCTTGAGGAGGGTGACGGGCGGTGTGTGCGTGCTTCATGGCCCTATTCAATTAAGCTCTCTATTCTTAATTTACTACTAAATCCACCTTTAGTTTTTAGTTTTCATAAAAACTTTCGTGAGTGTGTTCTTGGTTAGAAAATGTAGCCCATTTCTTCCCACTTCATGGGTTACACCTTGACCTAACTTTTTTATGTAATATTATTGTGCTTACTTTTCTTCCCTTTAAGGGTTTGCTGAAGATGGCGGTATATAGACTGATTTAGCTAGAAGTGGTGAGGTTTATCGGGGTTTATCGATTATAGAACAGGCTCCTCTAGAGGGATGTAAAGCACCGCCAAGTCCTTTGAGTTTTAAGCTATTGCTAGTAGTTCTCTGGCAGATAATTTTGTTGTGATAATTATTTATGTTTAGGGCTGAGCATAGTGGGGTATCTAATCCCAGTTTGGGTCTCAGCTATCGTGTTGGAGGAAGTAATAAAGTCACTTTCGTGGTTTATCTTATATTAACAGTAGCTTTTTACAGCCTTGTTAAATTTTAACTTTAGTGTAGTATAATCCTTAACACGTTTTACGCCGTTTGCCTATTGATTCGGGCTAATCGTATGACCGCGGTGGCTGGCACGAAATTTACCAGCTCTTTATTAACATGGCTTAGTCGAACTTTCGTTCATGGCTTAATTTTTATCACTGCTGTATCCCGTGGGGGTGTGGTTGAGCAAGGCGTTATGAGCTACTAATTTAGTGTGCTTGATACCCGCTCCTTTTAATCAACATATAGATTTAGAGGGCATTCTCACTGGGATGTAGAGACTTGCATGTGTAATTCTGTTAATAATCAATAGGAAGGCTAGGACCAAACCTTTGTGTTTATGGAGTCTTGTGACTCTTCTAGGCATTTTCAGTGCCTTGCTTTATTTAATAAGCTACATTAAC